ACCTATTCCTTCAGATAAAGAATAAAATTAGCCCAATAATTGTACCTACATTTAGTCCCATCTCTTAGGATTTAATTAGGAATTTTTCAAAAATTATTAAAAAAAATTTCTGGTCGGGTCTCAATAAAGTCATGAAAAACATTTAGATTTATTTATCTCTTATTTTACATATAATGGATTTGCCTGGACCAATACATGACTTTCTTTTAGTCTTTCTGGGATTGGGTCTTATACTAGGCGGTATAGGTGTGGTATTATTTACCAACGCCATTTATTCTGCCTTTTCATTGGGGCTGGTTCTTGTTTGTATATCCTTATTTTATATTCTATTAAACTCCTATTTTGTAGCTGCTGCACAACTTCTTATTTACGTGGGAGCTATAAATGTTTTAATTGTATTTGCTGTGATGTTTATGAATGGTTCAGAAGATTACAAAGATTTTAATCTTTGGACTGTTGGGGATGGGATTACTTTGCCTGTTTGTACAAGTATTTTTGTTTTACTAATGATTAGTATTACGGATACGTCATGGTACGGGATTATTTGGACTGCAAGATCAAACCAGATTATAGAGCAAGATTTGATAAGTAATAGTCAACAAATTGGAATTCATTTATCAACAGATTTTTTTCTTCCATTTGAATTCATTTCGATAATTCTTTTAGTCGCTTTAATAGGCGCAATTGCGGTAGCGCGCCAGTAATAAATCTCTAGAATTTCCAACAGTAATCAAAATTCAACTCTGTTCTGTGTTATTACATTTTTTTATCTTCCATTTTTAAATTGGTTATGTCTAAAAGTCAAAATAAAAACTCTTTTATTTAATCTATTACTAATACAATATATTTCTTTGTTCCGCACTTTATATTCTAGTCAATTGAATCTGTTGAATTGTTATTCAGTTCATATTGAAATGAATCAAAATTGATAAGGAGTTAGTCAATGATGCTCGAGCATGTACTTGTTTTGAGTGCCTACTTATTTTCTATCGGTATCTATGGATTGATCACAAGCCGAAATATGGTTAGAGCCCTTATGTGTCTTGAACTTATACTGAATGCGGTTAATATAAATTTCGTAACATTTTCTGATTTTTTTGATAGCCGGCAATTAAAAGGAAATATTTTCTCAATTTTTGTTATAGCTATTGCCGCCGCTGAAGCAGCTATTGGACCGGCCATTGTTTCGTCAATTTATCGTAACAGAAAATCAACTCGTATCAATCAATCGAATTTGTTGAATAAGTAGTATTAATCATAGAAATTCCAATATTCATAAATTCCAATTAACATGACCATACATTAAATCTAATCCATATTTTAGAAAATGTAAGAAATCAAAGTATCTTGGTTCTATCGTATGGGTCGATCCAAAAGTAGATTGCTTCCAAATTTCTGGTAAATTATTGATTCATCTGGTGTCTAAATATATGATTCATTTACAAGTTTACTAGATCGAAAATTTCTGACGTTTAAAAATTTATAGATCCAATGTCACATTCAGTAAAGATTTATGATACGTGTATAGGGTGTACTCAATGTGTGCGAGCCTGCCCAACTGATGTATTAGAAATGATACCTTGGGACGGATGTAAAGCTAAGCAAATAGCTTCTGCTCCAAGAACAGAGGACTGTGTCGGTTGTAAGAGATGTGAATCCGCCTGTCCAACGGATTTCTTGAGTGTTCGCGTTTATTTATGGCATGAAACAACTCGAAGTATGGGTCTAGCTTATTAATACGTTTCAGAAAACCCTACTCGAATACATTTGATTTTTTTACCTTTACCGACAAAAACCCGCGCTCAAAATATATTTATTTCGAGCACGGGTTTTTCTGGTCCAAGTTTATTTTGTTTTTTACTATGAATAATTTTCCTTGGTTAACGCTAGTTGTAGTTTTGCCAATATCCGCGGGTTCCTTAATTTTCTTTCTTCCTCATAGAGGAAATAAGGTAATAAGGTGGTATACTATATGTATATGTATAGTAGAACTCCTTCTAACAACCTATGCATTCGGTTATCGTTTCCAATTGGATGATCCGTTAATGCAACTAACGGAGAATTATAAATGGATCAATTATTTTGATTTTTACTGGAGATTGGGAATAGATGGAATTTCTATAGGACCCATTTTACTGACAGGCTTTATCACAACTTTAGCTACTTTAGCGGCTTGGCCCGTTACTCGAGATTCACGACTATTCCATTTCCTAATGTTAGCAATGTATAGCGGTCAAATAGGACTATTTTCTTCTCAAGACCTTTTACTTTTTTTCATCATGTGGGAGTTAGAATTAATTCCCGTTTATCTACTTCTATCCATGTGGGGTGGAAAGAAACGTTTGTATTCAGCTACAAAATTTATTTTGTACACTGCTGGAGGTTCCGTTTTTTTATTAATAGGAGTTCTGGGTATTGGTTTATACGGCTCCAATGAACCGACATTAAATTTTGAAACATCAGCTAATCAATCGTATCCTGTAGCACTGGAAATAATATTTTATATTGGATTTCTTATTGCTTTTGCTGTCAAATCACCGATCATACCCCTACACACATGGTTACCAGACACCCATGGAGAGGCACATTATAGTACTTGTATGCTTTTAGCCGGAATCTTATTAAAAATGGGAGCGTATGGGTTGGTTCGGATCAATATGGAATTATTACCCCATGCCCATTCTATATTTTCTCCCTGGTTGATGATAGTAGGCACAATTCAAATTATCTATGCAGCTTTAACATCTCCGGGTCAGCGTAATTTAAAAAAAAGAATAGCCTATTCTTCTGTATCTCATATGGGTTTCATAATTATAGGAATTGGTTCTATAAGCGATACAGGGCTCAACGGGGCCATTTTACAAATAATTTCTCACGGATTTATTGGCGCTGCACTTTTTTTCTTGGCCGGAACGAGTTATGATAGAATACGACTTGTTTACCTCGACGAAATGGGCGGAATGGCCATCTCAATTCCAAAAATATTCACGACTTTCAGTATCTTATCAATGGCTTCGCTTGCATTACCGGGCATGAGCGGTTTTGTTGCCGAATTGGTAGTTTTTTTTGGAATACTTACTAGCCAAAAATATCTTTTAATAACAAAAATCTTAATTACTTTTGTAATGGCAATTGGAATGATATTAACTCCTATTTTTTCATTATCTATGTTACGCCAGATGTTCTATGGATACAAGCTTTTTAATGCCCCAAAAAACTCTTATTTTTTTGATTCTGGCCCGCGCGAGTTATTTATTTCGATTTCGATCCTTTTACCGGTAATAGGTATTGGTATTTATCCCGATTTCGTTTTCTCATTATCAATTGACAAGGTCGAAGCTATTGTATCAAATTTTTTTTTATAGATAGTTTTTGTCAATAAACCAAAATAAAAAATACGATGATTTTTAAAACCGTTCATTGTACAAAAAAAGTCTTTTTCGGCTTTTTAAGTTAAATAAAAAAATTGGAATTCTATTATAAAAATATAACCAGATATTTTGACATTTTGAGAACCATTTGAATCAAGTAATGGAAATGGAATGATTCAAATGGTTCTTGATGGTTGACATAAGGGTTTCATATCTATATGTATGCTGCCCTAGGCTTCTCGTTGTCAAGTACTTTAATTCAAAATTCAATTAGATGGTAATGTAAATGAACCATAACTATGCAACCCTATTCCTAATAGATTAACCCCAAAATAACATATCCAAATTATAAGAAAGCCCATTGAGGCCACAATTGCAGAATTTTCAGTTTCATAATTTTTATTTGTTCGAATATGTAAATAAATCGCAAATATGGTCCAAGTAATAAATGCCCAAGTTTCTTTTGGATCCCAATTCCAATAGGATCCCCATGCTTCATTAGCCCATACTGCTCCCGAAAGAATACCTATGGTTAAAAGGATAAATCCTAAACTAATAATACGATAACTCCATCGATCCAATTGTTGAATTAATTGATATCTGTAATAATTCTGAGAAGAAATCAAAGAAGTGTTTTTTAACACATTGTTTCTTTCATTCACGTATTGAATCTCACCAAAGGAAAATTGCTCAGTTAACAAATTCTTGCTTTTACTAAAAACCCTTATGGATTTTCGAAATGTAATGACTAGAAGAGCTAGTGATAATAATGATCCACACAAAAGAGCTGCATAACTCAACACCATCATACTTACGTGCATCATTAACCAATGCGATTGGAGAGCCGGTACTAATATTGCAGATTGATGCATTTCATTTAAAAGACCTGAAGTAGCGAAACCCTGGGTAAAAATAACACTTGGCGCCGTTATTGCGCTTAAATGGTTTTTATGTTTTTTAAAATACGGAATCATATGAATAATGGAAAAACCCCACGACAGAAAAATTAATGATTCATATAAATTGCTTAATGGTAAATGCCCAAAATAAATCCAACGAATAACTAATAATCCTGTTATGCAGAAAAAAGTAGCTATCATGCCCTTTTCTGATGAATCATATAGTCCTACGAGTTCATCGACAAATAAAGTTATCAAATGAATTGTAATTACAATTGAAATGATCGAAAAGGATATATGAGTTAATATACGCTCTAAAGTTGAAACTATCATAAAATTTATTAAAGGGGTTCTCAATTATAGGAATTGAAATAGGGAATTGAATTCATTATAGGGCTTACTCTTTTAGAAAAAGCCATGCCGCTACTCGGACTCGAACCGAGATGCTCTAGCACTGCTTCCTAAGAGCAGCGTGTCTACCGATTTCACCATAGCGGCTTATTCAAAATCATAATAACCTATTTTTATTCAATCGTCGAGATTGGGAGGGTTAATTCAATATTTTTTTAGGAAACATTCAAATTGATGACTAAAAATTTGTTTCAAAATTAGGCATTTAATCTAAACGTTTTCTTTAATAATATTAATAATCTTATCTTTTGTTTATTAGTTATTTTTATTTTTTAGTTATTTTTATTTTAGAGTATCCTTTTTTTAAGTTAACTAACAACGGGATTTTTCATTTTGTAGTTTATTACTTTTTTATTACTTTATTTATATTTATGGTCTCCTGAAAATAAAACGGAACATTTGTAACGAGATAATTTTGCCATGGCTCGAACTAAAAAATAACAAAATGAATTCCATTTTATATTGTTATTGCTATTAGAGAATGGAATTCATTTTGTTTTAATAAAAATGAAATAGTAATTTAGATAATAATCTATTATTATTAGATTAATATTATTTATAGTCTTGATAACTTGTAAATTTTATAAAAAAAATTATAACAAAAATTAGAATCATTTTTTTGAATTAGACCTATTCATATTATTTAGTCTATTGTTTAATTATTTATTTGTCACACAAAAAAAACTTTTTGAGTTACCGGTAGAAAGAGATTTCGCTAATGAAAAAGCTTTCAATGCTGCCCAATATCCTTTCTTTTTCCAAAGATTTTTACGAATACGTTTTTTTGAACTAGAGGTGCGCTTTTTTGGAACTGCCATTTTAAAATTATAATCGGTTCATCGGTTGGATGTGAAAGACATCTAGTGTTCAAAATCAATTGTTCTTTACTATATCTCTAGCTAGCTATTCTATAAATTGCACTCCCTTCATCATAAAAGGTGTTTGGAAAAATTGTTTCAAATATTACTAAGAACAATATGATCTACTATGCCAAATAGAATAGATTGAAGTTGATAAAATAAAAAATACAAACAAAAGGGGTTTTGGGTCTTTACTTTCTATTTTTGTCATGTTACATTCTTACATGTAATAAAATACATGGAAAGGTTTAAAAACTACCTGGAAAGGGTTAAAAACTCAATTCCTCTTCCGCTTAATATTAATAAAAAAAAACTGTAATAATTTTTCTTTTTTTTTTTATTATATTAAAAAAATGGGTCAAGTTCGAAGAAAGAGGACACTTAATTTTAATTTTTAAACTCGAATGGTCCTATGTAGTTAATTGATTAAAATATACAAAACACTTTCTAAAACTAAAATAAAAGCCATTTTTTTTTTTTGCCCCTCCGTTTTTATTTTACATAAAAAAGTCTAGGATAGCAAAGCATTTCCTATAAATAGTTTTTATTGTAATCGAAGACAATCAATTAGTTCTAAAAAAATTCGTTAATGATTGGGAATAACCGAACCAAACTGCAATAAATAGGTTTTATGAGTCAAGTTATGGGCCCTATGATTCCTATTAACTACCTTTTTGCTGTCATTATTTAGCCTTGCTCTATAGATATAAATAAATTATTGTAATACGTAATAATTAGATCGAAATTGCAATTTTTCGTTTTTATCTTCATAAAATTTCATATTAACAATTCAATATTAATAATAAATTTAATAATAAACTAATAATAAATTAAAGTACATATTTATTTTTCGCTCGTAACTTGTCTATATCATTTGACTAACCCTAATTCTTCATCTTCATTTGAAATATTTGAAGTAGTTTGGAAAGATTCCGAATAATTAAGGCTGGAAAATGAAATTCTATTTAAGTTGTATTTTATATATCTTAATTTTTTTATTAATCGACCGCTTTCAAAAGAAAAGAAATAAGAACTGGTGAATCAGAAACAATTAATTAAGATAATTTTTTTATTTATTTTTATATGGAATATACATATCAATATTCATGGATCATACCGTTCATTCCCCTTCCAGTTCCTATATTAATAGGAGCAGGACTTCTACTTTTTCCAACGGCAACTAAAAATCTTCGCCGTATGTGGGCTTTTCCGAGTGTTTTATTATTAAGTATAGTTATGATTTTTTCAGCCCATTTCTTTATTCAGCAACTAAATAACAATTCTGTCTATCAATATGTATGGTCTTGGACCATCAATAATGATTTTTCTTTAGAGTTCGGCTCCTTAATTGACCCACTTACTTCTATTATGTCAATATTAATCACTAGTGTTGGGGGTATGGTTCTTATTTATAGTGATAATTATATGTCTCATGATCGAGGATACGTGAGATTTTTTGCTTATATGAGTTTTTTCAATACTTCAATGTTGGGATTAGTTACTAGTTCTAATTTAATACAAATTTATATTTTTTGGGAATTGGTTGGAATGTGTTCTTATCTATTAATAGGTTTTTGGTTTACCCGACCCAGTGCGGCGAATGCTTGTCAAAAAGCGTTTGTAACTAATCGTGTTGGAGATTTTGGGTTATTATTAGGAATTTTAGGTTTTTATTGGATAACAGGTAGTTTTGAATTTCAGGATTTGTTTGAAATATTCAATAATTTGGTTTATAATAATGAAGTTAATCCTTTATTTGTTACTTTCTGTGCTTTCCTATTATTTGCTGGCGCAGTTGCTAAATCTGCTCAATTTCCCCTTCATGTCTGGTTACCCGATGCCATGGAAGGGCCTACCCCTATTTCAGCTCTTATACATGCTGCTACCATGGTAGCAGCAGGAATTTTTCTTGTAGCTAGGCTTCTTCCTCTTTTCATAGTTATACCTTATATATTAAAT